TTGCATAGATTGGGCATACAGGCATTCCAACCCATTTTAGTAGAAGGACGCGCTATTTGTTTACATCCATTAGTTTGTAAGGGATTCAATGCAGACTTTGATGGGGATCAAATGGCTGTTCATATACCTTTATCTTTGGAGGCTCAAGCAGAGGCGCGTTTACTTATGTTTTCTCATATGAATCTCTTGTCTCCAGCTATTGGAGATCCCATTTCCGTGCCAACTCAAGATATGCTTATGGGACTCTATGTATTAACGATCGGGAATCGTCGAGGTATTTGTGCAAATAGGTATAATCCATGGAATCGCAGAAACTCTAAAAATGAAAAAATGGAAGATAATAACCATAAGTATACAAAAGAACCCTATTTTTGTAATTCCTATGATGCACTTGGAGCTTATCGGCAGAGACGAATCAATTTAGCTAGTCCTTTGTGGCTTCGGTGGCGACTAGATCAACGCGTGATTGCACCAAGAGAAGTTCCTATCGAAGTTCAATGTGAATCTTTTGGTACCTATCATGAGATTTATGGTCACTATCTAATAGTAAGAAATGTCAACAAGGAAATCTTTTGTATAGACATTCGAACCACTGTTGGTCATATTTCTTTTTATCGAGAGATAGAAGAAGCGGTACAAGGGTTTTGCCGGGTTTGCTCATATAGTACCTAAGCTAAAAAATTCTATGATACCCGCGATAATTCGATTCGGGTCTCCCCGTCTCAACTAGTATTCTAATTCGTGTTCGTGAATTTCTCTGCTAATCAAGATCGAGGAAAGGCAGTCTTCGAATCACTGACTCAAATTCATTGTCGAATCCTACTCAACTGAATAGCGAGGTACTTATGGCAGAACGGGCCGATCTAGTCTTTCACAATAAAGCGATAGATGGAACTGCCATGAAACGACTTATTAGCAGATTAATAGATCACTTTGGGATGGCATATACATCACATGTCCTGGATCAAGTAAAGACTCTGGGTTTCCAGCAAGCCACTACTACATCCATTTCATTAGGAATTGATGATCTTTTAACAATCCCTTCCAAGGGGTGGCTAGTACAAGATGCGGAACAACAAAGTTTAATTTTGGAAAAACACCATCATTATGGGAATGTACACGCGGTAGAAAAATTACGTCAATCCATTGAGATCTGGTATGCTACAAGTGAATATTTACGACAACAAATGAATCCTAATTTTAGGATGACTGATCCTTCTAACCCAGTCCATATAATGTCTTTTTCGGGAGCTAGAGGAAATGCATCTCAGGTCCATCAATTAGTAGGTATGAGAGGATTAATGTCGGATCCTCAAGGACAAATGATTGATTTACCCATTCAAAGCAATTTACGCGAAGGACTCTCTTTAACGGAATATATTATTTCCTGCTACGGAGCTCGCAAAGGAGTTGTGGATACTGCTGTACGAACATCAGATGCTGGATACCTCACGCGCAGACTTGTTGAAGTAGTTCAACACATTGTTGTACGTAGAACAGATTGTGGCACTATCCGAGGTATTTCTGTGAGTCTTCAAAATGGGATGATAACAGAAAGAATTTTTATCCAAACATTAATTGGTCGTGTATTAGCAGACAATATATATATGGGTTCACGATGCGTTGCCATTCGAAATCAAGATATTGGGATTGGACTTGTCAATCGATTCATAACCTTTAGAGCCCAATCAATATTTATTAGAACTCCCTTTACTTGCAGGAGTACATCTTGGATCTGTCGATTATGTTATGGCCGTAGCCCCACTCATGGCGACCTGGTCGAATTGGGAGAAGCAGTAGGTATTGTTGCGGGTCAATCTATTGGGGAACCGGGGACTCAACTAACATTAAGAACTTTTCATACCGGTGGAGTATTTACAGGCGGTACGGCGGAACATGTACGAGCCCCTGATAATGGAAAAATTCAATTCAATGAACATTTGGTTCATCCCACACGTACACGTCATGGCTATCCAGCTTTTCTATGTTATATAGACCTATATGTAACTATTGAGGGTCAAGATATTCTACATAATGTGAATATTCCACCAAAAAGTTTTATTTTAGTTAAAAATGATCAATATGTAGAATCAGAACAAGTCATTGCCGAGATTCGCGCCGAAGCATCCATCTTGAATTTTAAAGAGAGGGTACGAAAACATATTTATTCTGACTCAGAGGGAGAAATGCACTGGAGTACCGCTGTGTACCATGCACCCGAATATACATATGGTAATGTTCATCTCTTACCAAAAACAAGCCATTTGTGGGTATTATCGGGAGTTCCGTACAGATCCAGTATAGTCCCTTTTTCGCTCCATAAAGATCAAGATCAAATAAATATTCATTCTCTTTCTGTTGAACAAAAATATATTTCTACCCTTTCAGTGGCTGATGATCAAGCGAGACACAAATTATTTAGGTCGGATCCTTCTGGTAAAAAGGAGGGGGGGGTTCTTGATTATTCAGTACCTGGTCGAATCATATGTAATGGTCATTG